CAAACAATTACGAGTACACCTATTGTGATTCCTAATACAAGAGTCAAAATCGGGACAAGTATCCATATAATTCCATAGACCTCTTTTAAGGATTCCAATCTGGAAAAAGAATTGATAGCTTGTATTTCGGTTGTATCAATTATCATTTTTAACGATCAACTTCTCCCATAATGATATCTATGCTACCTAATATCGTCATAATATCAGCCAATTTCATTCTTTTAACTAACTGAGGAAGAATTTGCAAATTGATAAAATCCGGCGGGCGAATTTTCCATCTCCAAGGAAAAACACTCTGATCTCCTATCAGGAAAATTCCCAATTCTCCTTTTGGGGCTTCAACTCTCACATAAAGTTCTTGTTTCGCCAATTCAAAGGTTGGAGAAGGTTTTTTACTAATAAATCGATATTCAAAATCATTCCATTCGGGATCTTTTACTCTATCAAAACGTCGTATTTCTAAATTCTCATAGGGTCCCCCTGGAATTCCTTCCAGAGCCTGTTGTATAATTTTTATGGATTCTGCCATTTCGGCGATTCGTACTAAATAACGAGCTAATGAATCCCCTTCTTTTTGCCATTGAACTTCCCAATCAAATTCATCGTAACACTCATAATGATCAACTTTACGAAGATCCCATTGGATTCCGGAAGCCCGTAGCATTGGTCCTGATAAACCCCAATTTAGTGCTTCTTCTCCGCCAATAATGCCCACGCCTTCAACTCGTTCTAAAAAAATAGGATTCCGTGTAATAAGCTTTTTATATTCAGCAACCCCCGTTAAAAAGTAATCACAAAAATCCAAACATTTATCTATCCAGCCATAGGGTAGATCGGCAGCTACTCCTCCGATACGAAAATAATTATGCATCATTCGCATACCGGTAGCAGCTTCGAATAGGTCATATATCAATTCCCTTTCTCGAAAAATATAGAAGAAAGGGGTCTGTGCACCAATATCTGCCATAAAGGGGCCAAGCCATAACAAATGGGAAGCTATACGACTCAACTCCAACATAATGACTCTGATATAACTCGCTCTTTTAGGTACTTGAATATTTCCTAATTGTTCGGGCCCATTTACAGTTATTGCTTCTGTGAACATAGTAGCTAAATAATCCCAACGTGTTACATAGGGCAAATATTGTATGATTGTTCGATTTTCTGCAATTTTCTCCATCCCTCTGTGCAAATAACCCAATATCGGTTCACAGTCAATAACATCTTCACCATCTAGAGTAACGATGAGTCGAAGAACACCATGCATTGATGGGTGGTGAGGACCCATATTGACTATCATGAGGTCTTTTCTTGTAGCTGGTACAGTCATAAGTTTTTTACCCATTCATTTTTCCATGAATTGCTGAAAGTGAAAAGAAGTTTATCCAAATAAAAAAAAAATAAGAGTACTTAAAACGATTCTTCCAATTAATGAGTTTTTGTTTCTCGAATACTCAACTGACCAATTAATTCTTTATAACGTACTCTATTTTTTTTTGCCAAATAAGCCAACAGCCGTTGACGTTTTCCTAAAATTTTTCGCAAACCTCTCTGAGATAAATAGTCTTTTTTGTGCACTTCCAAATGTGAAGTAAGTCTCCGTATCTTATTGGTAAAAATGAATACTTGAAATTCAACCGACCCTCTCTTTTCTTCTTCAGAAATAACCGAAATGAACGCATTTTTTACCATAAAAGATTTCCCCTCTTCCACTTTTACAGATATGGATTTTACCGATGAGTAATAATAATGCTAGTAATTTTAATGTTGTTATATACAATAATCTGAATTTCTTTATGGACTCCTAATTTTATCAACTCATATTAATTCATCCAGATTTAAATTAAATTTTATTCAGAAAAAGAAAAAAGGGGTTCGTTTTTGCATGGCATAATTTAGACCTAAAATGAAGAAGATTCTGTTAATTGATTTGTAGGTCTAATTGATACCTCAGTGGTTTTAGTCTTCGTATCGTATATTAGAATGGCATGGAAGACGGGGCATGCGTGAATCTCTTTACTTTCATATACCTTATAGGGTATAGCATATATAGGAAAATGGACTATCAACGACTTTTCAACCGCGGATACAGATGTATCCTTAACATACTGAAACGACTTCCGTTATTCGTATTAAACCAATAGCGATTCATACAAGCTAAATCTTCTAATCGATAATTAGGCCAAAGAAAAAACTTTAATTTAATTAATTTATTCTTATCTTTATCAAGGCGGTTCCTTTTTTGACTGCAGTTGTTCTCAGTACAAAATATTGGATTTTTATTCCAATTCTTTGAATTGAAAGAAGTTAGAATTCTCAACTCTCTGCGGCGTCTATGCGATAAAATGTTTTCGGGAACAAGCAAATCCAAATCATTCTTATCAACATAGGTTTGTTCTCGATATCCTTGATTAGTTTGGTGCTTACTCTTATGAACCAATGAAATACCTAAGGTTTGATACATAATAAATTGTCCATCATTTTTTACAGACAGACGGGTGGGCTCGATAATCAAGACCCCCCTTTTGATCAATTCTGCAAGACTTAAATTCTTCTGAATCAGCATTATATCCAAACTCATTTCTCTTCTTTGAATCGAGGATATAGTAATTTTTCGTGGATTTATCAGCCTAAGCAGGAGACAATATATTTTGATATTATTGATCATTCTTTGATTCAAAGTATCGCCCCATCTCAATTGAAAAAGTAAATAACGTTTTAGGAAGAAATGTAGTTCTGCTCCTGTATTACTTTTGTATTGTTTTTTCTTTTTACCCCCCGATCTTGCATAAGGATCTTCAATATCTTTTTGGTGGTTTGTTGAAGGAACAGATCCAGGATTCCCCTGTTTTTGTACATTTGATTTAAGATCTCTTTTGCTTTCGACAGGTTCTTTTTCTTTTTGATTTCGATTTTGATTCTTTATTTTTTTATTTGAAACGCGTTCCCCTTTTTGTTTTCCTTCAATGTTTTTATTTTCACTAACAGCGTTTTCATTTAGATTCAAATTTAAAAGAAGTACTTTACTTGGTATAACCCATGGTTTGATTTTATATAGATTATAAAGTAGCCCAAATTCTGGGAAGAACCAAAGTCCCAGAGTCGAGATGGGGCGATTTAGTATTTCTTCATTCATTCCCATCCAATCCAAAAAAGCTTTTGGGGGATTTGGTGAATTGATTTTGATATTTTGCGGAAGCGTAAGATAAACAAGGTCTTTTTTATCAGTTTTATCAATTATTTGATAATTGATAGTATCATTTTGATTACTCTTGGTATCGATTTTGATGCAGGACTCAATAGTGACTTTTTGTCTAAGATCAAAATTGAGAATTTTCCAATCAAAATATTTTCTATCGGGATTTTTTTCCATATATCTAATATCGCCATAATTATTAATAGGGATACTCCCCCATATGTCAAAAAAATTGTGTTTATGTGTGTTGGAATTATAAGAAATATCTTCGTTCTTATTTACTTGTACTTGAAAGCTCGATCTATAAATAGACGAGTCCCTCTTATTTTCATAATTCAAATTAATAGATTTATATGATAAAAGATCATATCTAGAGTTTTTTTGAAAATTCTCTTTTTGATTCAATAAGTAATATACTTCAGAATCATTTTGTTTTTTGGACTGAATTTTTTCATATGAATCCCATTTGAAATTTTTATTTTTAGCCATACGACGTAGATTAACTCTATTTCTCCACTTTTGTGGTATTAATCCAGACCATCTAATCCGAGATAAATCGTATTGATAATGTCCCCTTAACCAGTTTTTCCATTCATTCATTTCATAACTCGGAAGTTTCTTATGACTTTGAATTATTCCTTGTGTTTCAAAAGAATCCTTTATTTCAGTCTTAATAAAAAAAGGCATTCCGTGATATTGAAAAACAGATCTTAATTTATACAAGTTACTAACTTGGGTTTGTGATAATTTGTAAAATACATATGCTTGTGACAAATAGGATAAATCACAAAAACTATGTGAATTTGTCGTATTTCTAATACTATCAATTGACCTTTTTAGGGTTGAAATAGCTGAAATAAAGTGAATTGTATTTTGATTTTTTCTATTAAGCCTTTCTTGATTTGCCTCATTAATGGATTTATCCATAATTTTTTTTATCGATTCAAGAAAAAGTTGTGTATTAAGTCTGGGAATATTAATAATAGATAAAAATATATCTATGTATATTCTTTCAACAAAAATTTTTAGAAAAAAATCTAATTGAGAGATTAATCGGGCATTTCTTCTTTTTAATATTTGGCAAATATTTGTTGGCGATTCGAACCTTTTAGCATTATAAGTTTTTTTGGTAGGACTAATATATACTCCCGGTGGGGTTATTTTTTTTTTTTTTTTTGTAATTTTTTCTATTTGATTTCGGGTTGTGCTTGTTCTATCAGTCAGATCCTTCTTTTTTTTTTCTGTCAGTGAAGAATTTACCCAATTTGGAGATTGAATTAGACTAAACGATTCATGAATTATTTGATTGCTGATTCTAGAATCTTTTTCATTTTTAATTTCATTCGATTCAGATACTTTTCTTAAGCTAAATAATAGAATTGGGTTTAATTTTGAAAGTCCTTTTATTATTCTTTTTATAAATAAAAAACTTTCGATAACCCATTTTTTTGTTTCTTTTGAAACTAATTTCGTTTTTCCTTTTAAAACTCTTAGAGCTAATAAATACGCCTTTTTTAATTTTCCAATTTTTGTTTCCAGTTCCTTAAAAACGGGCTCAAAAAAGGAATATCGCTTTCTGGGAGAACCAAAGGGAAGTTCAGTTTCCATTCCCCAAACTGTTAAAAAACAAAAATCATCTTTTTGTTTTTTCTTTTTCATTAGATTTCTATCAGAGGATCGTAGTTTAGATTTGTGCCAAGGTTTCAGACGGAAAGGAAATAGGATTTTTATCTGAATACCGTCTGTCAACCAATTTTTCGGAAATTCTGTTTCCGATAATTGGACACCATTATAGGTACATTTA